TTAAAAATAAGCTAAATTAAGCTTTTGGGCTCATACCTCAAATATAAAGATTATTCTTTTTTTTAAAAATAAAGTGCCTGATTAAAGGATTATTCTGATAGGATAAATTAAGTAAATTTTTACCTTTATTATATTTTATAGAATTAAACTATACCTTATAATATCAAAAATTATCGTGCCCCTTACACTAAAATATATTTTAATAAATAAATATTTAATATTTATTATTGATTTTTAATCATATTTTTAATTACCCTCATAATTAACTCTAATAAAATATTTTTTTATTTTATTTTATTTTTTAGTACTTTAATCTCTATTTCATCCACATCTTGATTTGGTTGTTGAATTGGGTTAGAAATTAACCTCCTAAGATTTATCCCTTTAATTTCTAGACCTAACAATATAGTTTCTTCTGAAGCGTCATTAAAATATTTTCTTATTCAATCTATTGCCTCTATTAATTTTTTATTTTGTATTATTATAAAAATAATTATTTTTCAAAATTTTGAAATTAATAATTTAATAGCTATTTTAATTAATTCCTCCCTCTTAATGAAAATAGGGGCTAGTCCCTTTCATTTTTGATTTCCTAATGTTGTAGAAGGTTTATCTTGATTAAATAATTATATTTTAATAACATGACAAAAAATTACCCCCATAATTCTTTTATCATATTTTTTTTATAATAATTTTATTATATTTATTTTTATTTTAAATTCAATTATTGGAGCTCTTGGAGGATTAAATCAGACTTCTTTACGCAAACTTATAGCTTTTTCCTCAATTAATAATTTAGGTTGAATATTAGCTTCCATTTCTATTAGAGAAAATTTATGAATTTTTTACTTATCTTTTTATTCTTTTTTAATTTCTCTTATATGTGCCTTATTTTATTTAATAAATGTATATTTTATTAATCAATTATTTATTTTTAATGTTAATTATTCTATTAAACTTTTTTTTTTTATTAATTTTTTATCTTTAGGAGGGCTTCCTCCTTTTATTGGATTTTTTCCTAAATGAATTATTATTAATTTTTTATTAATTAATAAATTATTTATTATTACTTTTATTTTTATTATAATAAGATTAATTATATTATTTTTTTATATTCGAATTATTTATTCATCATTTATATTTAATTATATAAAATTAAAATGAATTAAATTATTTCTTAAAAATAAATATATTAATATTCTTAATATTATCTCATTTATTTCATTATTAGGTATAATTTTTAGAACTTTTTTTTTTTTATAAAAGGTTTTAAGTTAAATTAAACTAATAATCTTCAAAATTATTTATAAAGAATTATTCTTTAAGCCTTAATAATAAACTTATCCCTTAAAATTTGCAATTTTATATCATTTTTAAACTTGACTATAAAGCTAATTTAATAAAAAAGAAAACCTCTTATAAATAAATTTACAATTTATCGCCTATATTTCAGCCATTTTATTTTGCGAAAATGACTTTTTTCCACAAATCATAAGGATATTGGAACTTTATATTTTATTTTTGGAATTTGATCTGGTATAGTTGGTACTTCTTTAAGTCTTTTAATTCGAGCTGAATTAGGTAATCCTGGATCTTTAATTGGTGATGATCAAATTTATAATACTATTGTAACAGCTCATGCTTTTATTATAATTTTTTTTATAGTAATACCTATTATAATTGGAGGATTTGGTAATTGATTGGTCCCCCTAATATTAGGAGCCCCTGATATAGCTTTCCCCCGAATAAATAATATAAGATTTTGATTATTACCCCCCTCTTTAACTCTTCTTATTTCTAGAAGTATTGTAGAAAATGGGGCAGGTACTGGTTGAACTGTTTATCCCCCTTTATCCTCTAATATCGCCCATGGTGGAAGTTCTGTAGATTTAGCTATTTTTTCTCTTCATTTAGCAGGAATCTCTTCTATTTTAGGTGCTGTTAATTTTATTACTACTATTATTAATATAAAATTAAATAATCTTTCATTTGATCAAATACCTTTATTTGTGTGATCTGTGGGTATTACTGCTTTATTATTACTTTTATCTTTACCTGTATTAGCTGGAGCTATTACTATATTACTTACTGATCGTAATTTAAATACTTCTTTTTTTGACCCTGCAGGAGGAGGAGATCCTATTCTTTATCAACATTTATTTTGATTTTTTGGTCATCCAGAAGTGTATATTTTAATTTTACCCGGATTTGGGATAATTTCACATATTATTTCTCAAGAAAGTGGTAAAAAAGAAACATTTGGATCTTTAGGAATAATTTATGCTATAATAGCAATTGGGTTATTAGGATTTGTTGTTTGAGCTCATCATATATTTACAGTTGGTATAGATATTGATACTCGAGCTTATTTTACCTCTGCAACAATAATTATTGCAGTACCTACAGGTATTAAAATTTTTAGCTGATTAGCAACTCTCCATGGAACACAAATTAATTATAGACCATCTATACTATGAAGATTAGGGTTTGTATTTTTATTTACAGTAGGAGGTTTAACTGGTGTAATTTTAGCCAATTCTTCTATTGATGTAAGTCTTCATGATACATATTATGTTGTTGCACATTTTCATTATGTTCTTTCTATAGGGGCTGTATTTGCTATTATAGGGGGATTTATTCATTGATACCCCCTATTTTCAGGTCTTCATATAAATTCTTTCTTATTAAAAATTCAATTTTTTACTATATTTATTGGTGTAAATCTTACTTTTTTTCCTCAACATTTTTTAGGATTAGCAGGAATACCTCGACGATATTCAGATTATCCTGATGCTTATATTTCTTGAAATATTATTTCTTCTTTAGGATCTTATATTTCTTTATTAGCAACTATATTTATAGTTATTATTGTGTGAGAATCAATAGTTAATCAACGAATTATTTTATTCACATTAAATTTATCTTCTTCTATTGAATGGTATCAAAATCTTCCTCCTGCAGAACATTCTTATAATGAACTTCCTATTTTAAGAAACTTCTAATATGGCAGATCATATGTAATGGATTTAAACCCCATTTATAAAGGATTATCCTTTTTTTAGAAATTGCAACCTGATCTAATCTTAATTTACAAAATAGAGCTTCCCCCTTAATAGAACAAATCATCTTTTTTCATGATCACACTTTAATCATTCTACTAATAATTACTATTTTAGTAGGATATATTATATTCAATTTATTTTTTAATAAATTTATTAATCGACTTTTATTAGAAGGGCAAATAATTGAACTGATTTGAACTATTTTACCTGCTATTACTTTAATTTTTATTGCAATTCCCTCTCTTCGCTTATTATATTTATTAGATGAATTAAATAATCCTTTAATTACCTTAAAATCTATTGGTCATCAATGATATTGAAGTTATGAATACTCCGATTTTAATAATGTAGAATTTGACTCATATATAACCCCAGTTATTACCATAACTCCTAATAATTTTCGACTATTAGATGTAGATAATCGAATTATTTTACCAATAAATAATCAAATTCGAATTATAGTAACAGCTACTGATGTAATTCATTCCTGAACTGTTCCTGCTTTAGGGGTTAAAGTTGATGCTAATCCAGGTCGATTAAATCAAACTAATTTTTTTATTAATCGCCCAGGTATTTTTTATGGGCAATGTTCAGAAATTTGTGGTGCAAATCATAGTTTTATACCTATTGTTATTGAAAGTATTTCAATTAAAAACTTTATTAATTGAATTAATAATTATTCTTCATTAGATGGCTGAAAGTAAGTATTGGTCTCTTAAACCACATTATAGTAATTTAACATTTACTTCTAATGACTTTAAAGAATTAGTTAAACTTATAACATAAATATGTCAAATTTAAATTAATATCTTACATATTATTCTTTTATCCCTCAAATAATACCTATTAATTGATTATTTTCTTTATTATTTTTTATTTTAATTTTCATTATTTTTAATATAATAAATTATTATATTTTTAATTTTAATATTAAGTTAAAAAATAACACTAATAAATTTTCTTTAAGTAACTTAACTTGAAAATGATAACTAACTTATTTTCTATTTTTGATCCCTCTACTAACTTATTTAATCTCCCCCTTAATTGATTAAGAACTATAATTGGTTTATTATTCATCCCTTATTCTTTTTGATTAATTCCTAATCGACATTTTTTTTTATGAAATTTTATTTTAAATAAACTTCATTTAGAATTTAAAACTTTACTAGGAAATAATATTCATGCAAGAAGATCAACTTTTATTTTTGTATCGATATTTTTTTTTATTTTATTTAATAATTTTCTAGGATTATTCCCCTATATTTTTACCAGTACAAGTCATCTCACCTTATCACTATCTTTATCTTTACCATTATGACTTAGATTTATATTATATGGATGAATTAATAATACTAATCATATATTCACCCATATAATTCCCCAAGGAACTCCTGGTATTTTAATACCTTTTATAGTTTTAATTGAAACAATTAGAAATATTATTCGCCCAGGAACTTTAGCTGTTCGATTAACAGCTAATATAATTGCAGGACATTTATTAATAACTTTATTGAGTGGAACAGGCTCTAATTTTCCATCTTATCTTATTATTATCTTAGTTCTTATTCAAATTCTTTTACTAATTTTAGAATCAGCAGTTGCGGTAATTCAATCTTATGTTATTGCAATTTTAAGAACTCTTTATTCTAGTGAAGTAAATTAATGAAAATAAATTATAATCATCCATTTCATTTAGTAGATTATAGACCTTGACCTTTAACAGGAGCTATTGGGGTTATAACCTTAGTTACAGGAATAATTAAATGATTTCACAATTTTAATATAAGCTTATTAATTTTAGGTTATATTATCACTCTTTTAACTATATATCAATGATGACGAGATATTTGTCGAGAAGGAACTTTTCAAGGTAAACACACTATTTTAGTTACTAAAGGACTACGTTGAGGAATAATTCTCTTTATTATCTCAGAAATTTTTTTTTTTTTATCCTTTTTTTGAGCTTTTTTTCATAGAAGTCTTTCCCCTAATATTGAAATTGGATCCATATGACCTCCTTCAAGTATTATCCCATTTAACCCCTTTCAAATTCCCCTACTTAATACTATCATTTTAATTACTTCAGGAGTTACTGTTACATGAGCTCATCATGCTTTAATAGAAAATAATTTTTCCCAAGCAACTCAAGGATTATTATTAACAGTAATTTTAGGTATTTATTTCACAATTCTTCAAGCATATGAATATTTTGAAGCACCCTTTACTATTGCTGATAGAATTTATGGGTCAACATTTTTTATAGCTACTGGATTTCATGGTCTTCATGTAATTATTGGGACTATTTTTCTTCTTACTTGTTTAATTCGTCACCTTAAAACTCATTTCTCAAGAAATCATCATTTTGGGTTTGAAGCTGCAGCTTGATATTGACATTTTGTAGATGTAGTTTGATTATTCCTTTATATCTCTATTTATTGATGAGGTAATTAATTATTTATATAATATAAATAGTATATTTGACTTCCAATCAAAAAGTTTAATAATTACTTTAATATAAATAATTATTTCAATTTTATATTTAACTATTTTAATTATGATTATTTCTAATATTATAATATTTTTATCTATTATCTTATCAAAAAAATCATTTATTGACCGAGAAAAATGTTCCCCCTTTGAATGTGGGTTTGACCCTAAATCTTCCGCTCGAATTCCTTTTTCATTACATTTTTTTTTAATTACTGTAATTTTTTTAATTTTTGATGTAGAAATTGCATTAATTTTCCCAATTATTCCTTTATTTAAAGTAGTAAATTTCTATATTTGATATATTTCTTGCTTTTTTTTTATAATAATTTTATTATTAGGATTATATCATGAATGAAATCAAAATATACTTAATTGAACTAATTAAATATAATTACATAGGATTTTAGTTTATTTTAAAACATTTGATTTGCATTCAAAAAATATTGAAATTCAATATATCTTAAAATAAGAAGCAATTTGCATTTAATTTCGACTTAAAAGATAGGGATATTTCCCCTTATTTATTAAATTAATTGAAACCAAAGCAGAGGTATATCACTGTTAATGATATTATTGAATAATAATTCCAATTAATTTTGAAATATCTTATAATTAAGCTGCTAACTTAATTGTTAGTGGTTAATCCCATTAATATTTCTTCTTTTTTATGTTTATATAGTTTAAAAAAAAACCTTACATTTTCATTGTAATAATAAAATTCTCTTTTTTTATAAATATTTAAAGATTTAATTAATCTCCTTAATATCTTCAATATTATGCTCTATATATAAGCTATTTAAATAAATTATTAAAATTATTATAATAAATAATATTCATAAAATAAATCTAAATAAATAAATTTTAAAATTATTTATTTGAAAAATAGTATATACTCTAGAATATTTTCTTATAATATTATACATACCTTGCCCTCTATAAATTTCTGTTCACCCTATATCAATATTTTTTAATAAATTTTGTCTTATTTTTAAATAAAAATGAGTTAATCCATAAGTTGATAAATTTGGTATAAATCATATAATACATAAAAAATTTCTTAATTTATAAGTAAAAATAAATTTATTTACAGAATAAACTTGCATTTTTCTCACTAAATATCCTAAATAAACCCCAATTAATCTAACGTATATAACTATTATTTTTATATTTAAAGGCATATAAATTATATAGGGGTCATAAAAAATTATTCATCTTAGGCAAGATCCTCTTACTACTCTTATAAATAATAAAATAAATATTCTTTTTAATATAGTATAATCTTCCTCAAATAAATTATAAATAGAAATTAAATTATAATCATTAATTATTAAATATATTACTAAACGAATAGTATAAAATATTGTTAACCCAGTAGAAATATAATATAAAAAATAAATAAATATATTTAATCTTCTCATAGAAACTAACTCTAAAAGTAAATCCTTTGAATAAAATCCAGCTAAAAAAGGAATCCCACATAATGCTAAATTTGAAATATTTATACATAATGCAGTTATAGGGATAAATCCCCCAATTCCCCCTATAAATCGAATATCTTGTATATCTCTTATTATATGAATAATAACTCCTGCACATATAAATAATAATGCCTTAAATATAGCATGAGTTAATAAATGAAAAAAAGCTAAATCTGGTATTCCTATTCTTAAAATTCTTATTATTAAACCTAATTGTCTAAGAGTAGATAAAGCAATAATTTTTTTTAAATCAAATTCATAATTAGCAGAAACCCCAGCTATAAATATTGTTAACCCTGATAATAATAATAAAATTTTAAAAAATAATATATTTTCTAATAATAAATTAAATCGAATTAATAAGTATACTCCAGCAGTCACTAAAGTAGATGAATGAACTAAAGCAGAAACAGGAGTAGGAGCCGCTATAGCGGCCGGAAGTCAAGATCTAAAAGGAATTTGAGCTCTTTTTGTTATAGCTGCTACAATAATTATTACCCCAATAATTATTATTTCATAATCATTTTTTATAAATTCTAAATAAAAAATATAATTTCAACTCCCATAATTTAATATTCAAGAAATTACTATTAAAATAAAAACATCCCCAATTCGATTAGATAAGGCAGTTAATATCCCCGCATTATAACTCTTAAAATTTTGATAATAAATTACTAAACAATAAGATACCAATCCTAACCCATCCCAACCTAATAAAATTCTAATAATATTAGGTCTAATAATTAATAAAATTATTGAGAAAACAAATAATAACACTAAAATAATAAATCGACTTAAATTTAACTCAGATCTTATATAACTATTTCTATAATAAATTACAACAGAAGAAATTAATATTACAAATATTATAAATAATAAAGATATTCAATCTAATAAAATTGATATGACAATTCTAATAGAATTAAAAGAAATTAATTCCCACTCCAAAAACACTACTATATTATTTATAATAAAATATATCATTATTATAAATATCAATATTCTCATTATAAATAAAAAAAAAAATCTAATAAAACAAATTGAATAATTCTTATTAATAATTTAAAATGATATTTTTCATATTTTTGACACCACAAATCAATATTTTATTTAAATTATTTAAATATAATCATATTATTACATAATCAATTTTTAAAATTAATAAATTTAAAGGAAGTCAATGTAATATTAATAATAAATATTCTCGAGATACCCCTATATAAAATCTATAAATCCCTACATAATATTTTCCATGTTGAGTATAAGAATATAAATATAATCTATAACCAGCTCTAAAAAAAGAAATTAATATTAATATAATCATACAAACCCAAGACCATCCCACCAATCTATTTAATAATCTAATTTCTCCTATTAAATTTAAAGAGGGAGGAGCTGCTATATTTGAAGATAGTAATAAAAATCATCATAATCTTATAGAAGGTATAAAATTTATTATTCCCTTATTAATATATAAACTTCGTCTATGTAAACGCTCATAATTAATATTAGCTAAACAAAATATACCAGAAGAGCATAATCCATGGCCAATTATTAAAATATAAGATCCTAAATAACCTCAATAATTTATTGTTATAATTCCACTAATTACAATTCTTATATGAGCAACAGAAGAATAAGCAATTAAAGATTTTATATCTACCTGACTAAAACATTTTAAACTAATATAAAATCCCCCAACTAATCTAATCACCACTCAAATAAAATTTAAATTTAACCCTAATTTTTCAATTAAAATAAAAATTCGTATTAATCCATATCCCCCTAACTTTAATATAATCCCCGCTAAAATTATCGATCCTGAAACTGGGGCTTCAACATGAGCTTTCGGCAATCATAAATGAACAAAATATATAGGCATTTTAACTAAAAAAGCTATAATTAAACAAAAATATAATAAATATAAATCTAAACTTATAAATTTTAAAATATAAATAATAATATTATCTATCTCATTAAAAATATATAAAATTCCCATTAATAAAGGTAAAGATGCAAATAAAGTATAAAATAATAAATATATCCCTGCTTGAATGCGTTCAGGTTGATATCCTCACCCAATAATTAACAATAAAGTTGGAATTAATCTTCCCTCAAAAAATAAATAAAATATAAATAAATTTATAACAGAAAAAGTTAAAAACAATATTAATAATAAAAAAATTAAATTAAATATAAAAAATTCAACATAATAATTTTCTTTAAATAAATTTTCTCTAGCTATTATTATTAAAATACAAATTCAAATTCTTAATATAACTAACCCAAAAGATATAATATCACATGAATATATATAACTCAAATTACAAAAATGCTCAACTAACACTGTAATATTTATAAATAAAAATATCAACAATATTAATATTATTTGAACCATTCAAAATATATTTTTTTTTAAACATAAAGGTATTATAAAAATTATCATAAATAAAAATTTTATCATTATAATAAATTAAATCTTTGAAAATAATCATTTCCATGAGTACGAATTATTGAAACTAAAATAGACAATCCTAAAGCTCCTTCACATACAGAAAAAGTTAAAAACAATATTAATAAATATATATTATTTTCAATATAATTTAAATAAATTAATAAAAAAAAAAAAATTCTTAATACAATAAATTCCAATCTTAATAAAACAATTAATAAATGTTTTCGTTTTGACACAAAAATTAAATTCCCAATAATATATATAACTAAAATAAATAATCATCTATGTATAACTATCATTAGTTTTTATAGTTTAATTAAAACATTGGTCTTGTAAACCAAAATTAAGATTTTTCTTTAAAAACTTCAAAGAAAAAGAAATTTCTTTATCTGTAATCTCCAAAATTACTATTTTTATAAACTATTCTTTGATATTATTAAAATATTTTTAATTACAATAATAATATTTTTATCTTTTATTATATTTTTTATTAATCATCCTTTAGCTATGGGATTAATAATTTTAATTCAAACACTTTTTATTTGTTTATTAACAGGAATATTAATTAGAACTTATTGATTTTCCTATATTCTTTTTCTTACATTTTTAGGGGGATTATTAGTTTTATTTATTTATGTTACTAGAATTGCTTCTAATGAAATATTCAAATTTAATATAAATTTTAAATTTATTATATCTTTTATTTTATTTTTTAGTTTAATCTTATATTTTTCATATAATAATTTTATTATTTTTAATAATTTAGAAATAAATAATTTTTATAACATATTTATATTTTTTAATAATGAAAATATAATTAATTTATCAAAATTATATAACAACCAGACCTTTTTATTAATTTTAATATTAATTATTTATTTATTTATTACTTTAATTGCAGTAATTAAAATTACAAATATTTTTTATGGTCCTTTACGTGCAACTAATTAATATTTACCAATGATAAATCAATTTACTCCTATTCGAAAAACTCACCCAGTCTTAAAAATTATCAATGGATCTTTAATTGACTTACCTACCCCCTCTAATATCTCCACTTTATGAAATTTTGGGTCTCTTTTAGCTTTATGTTTAATTATTCAAGTTGTTACAGGATTATTTTTAACCATATATTATACAGCTAATGTTGAATTAGCTTTTTATAGTGTAAATTATATTTGCCGAAATGTTAATTATGGATGATTAATTCGAACCTTACATGCTAATGGAGCTTCTTTTTTTTTTATTTGTGTTTATATTCATATTGGACGAGGAATTTATTATGAATCCTTCAATTTAAAATATACATGAATAGTTGGAGTAATTATCCTTTTTTTATTAATAGCAACAGCTTTTATAGGTTATGTTTTACCTTGGGGACAAATATCTTTTTGAGGAGCAACAGTTATTACTAACCTTTTATCAGCTATTCCTTATATTGGAACTACCTTAGTAACTTGAATTTGAGGTGGATTTGCTGTTGATAATGCAACTTTAACTCGATTTTATACTTTCCATTTTTTACTCCCATTTATTATTATAATAATAACAATAATTCACTTATTATTTTTACATATAACAGGATCAAATAATCCCTTAGGTATTAATAGTAATTTAGATAAAATCCCTTTTCACCCTTTTTTTACCTTTAAAGATTTAATTGGATTTTCAATTATATTACTTATTTTAATTATACTTACACTTGTAAGTCCTAATTTACTAGGAGATCCTGATAATTTTATCCCAGCTAACCCATTAGTAACTCCTGAACACATTCAACCAGAATGATATTTTCTTTTTGCATATGCAATTTTACGATCAATCCCTAATAAATTGGGAGGAGTAATTGCTTTAGTATTATCTATTTTAATCTTAATTATTTTACCATTCACATTTAATAAAAAAATTCAAGGAATTCAATTTTACCCTATTAACCAAATTATATTTTGATCTTTACTTACAATCATTATCTTATTAACATGAATTGGAGCCCGTCCAGTCGAAATCCCTTATATTATTACAGGTCAAATTTTAACTATCTTATATTTTTCTTATTTTATTTTAAATCCCATTATAAATAAAATATGAGATAATTTAATTTTTAATTAAAATTACTTAATTAATGAGCTTGTTATATAAGCATTTGTTTTGAAAACTTAAGAAAGAATATAATTCTATTAATTTTTATACTAAAAATAATCAAATTATATTAAAAAAATTTTTAAGCCTAAAAAAAATAATAAAAAATTCAATGAGATAGGTAAATAACTTTTTCAAGCTAAATACATTAATTTATCATACCGATATCGTGGAAGAGTCCCTCGAACCCAAACAAATAAAAAAGAAACTATTCTTAATTTCAAATAAAAAATTAATCTTATATTAAAACCCCCTAAATAAACTAAAACAAATATTATTCTTATAAATAAAATTCTTGAATATTCTGCTAAAAAAATTAAAGCAAATCCACCTCTTCTATACTCAATATTAAACCCAGAAACTAATTCTCTTTCCCCCTCTGCAAAATCAAAAGGAGTTCGATTAGTCTCCGCTATTATAGAAGAAATTAAACAAAGTCCTAAAGGAAACATTAAAATAACTAATCAAATAAATTCTTGATAAACTCTAAATATTATTAAATCAAACCCTATAATTATAATAATTCTAGATATTAAAATTAAAGCTAATCTCACCTCATAAGAAATAGTTTGGGCCACAGCTCGCAACCCCCCTAATAAAGAATAATTAGAATTAGAAGCTCACCCTGCAATTATTACTGTATACACTCCTAATCTAGTACAACACAAAAAAAATAAAACCCCTAAATTAAATCTAATTATATTAAAATAATAAGGAATTACCATTCAAATTAATAAAGACAAAATAAATCTTATAATAGGAGAAAAATAATAAGATATATAATTCGAAAAAATTGGATAAGTTTGTTCTTTTGTAAATAATTTAATAGCATCTGAAAAAGGTTGTAAAATCCCCATTATTCCAACCTTATTAGGCCCTTTTCGAATTTGAATATAACCTAATAATTTTCGCTCTAACAATGTGAGAAAAGCAACCCCAATTAAAACCCCTAAAATTAAAATAATAGCCCCTATAAACACTAATAATATATCAATTATTATCATATACTATCTATATAACCTAACTTTATATATTAATGATTTCTAAAACCATCACATTTTTCTGCCAAAATAGTTTTAATTTAATAATTTTTACTTTATAATTTATAATAATTTTAATAATATTCTCAATTTTAAATTTAATTTTAATATTTGATCCTTTCGTACTAAAATATTTTATTTTTCTAAAGATAGAAACCAACCTGGCTTACACCGGTTTGAACTCAGATCATGTAAGATTTTAATGATCGAACAGATCAAAATTTTAAACTTTTGCATTTAAATTTTATCTTAATCCAACATCGAGGTCGCAAACTCTTTTTTCTATTCGTACTAGAAAAAAAAATTACGCTGTTATCCCTAAGGTAATTTTTTCTTATAATCAAAAATTTCTGGATCATATATTCACTTATTTATGTTTAAATATTAAAAAAAGTTTTATTTATTTTTCTATCACCCCAATAAAATAAATAAATTAATTTTAATTATTCAATACCTAAATAACTTAAATTATTTTTATTTATAAAACTCTATAGGGTCTTCTCGTCTTTTAAACTTATTTTAGCTTTTTAACTAAAAAATTAAATTTTATTTATAATTAAGAGACAGTCTATATTTCATCCAATCTTTCATACAAGTCTTCAATTAAAAGACTAATGATTATGCTACCTTTGTACAGTCAAAATACTGCAGCCCTTTAATATTATATCAGTGGGCAGATTAGACTTTAAATTATTTTTCAAAAAGACATGTTTTTGATAAACAAGTGAATATAAATTTTTGCCGAATTCCTTTTAATTATTTTTCTACTCATTAATTTAATCCAAATTAATAATCTTTAACAATATACTAATTTTATCATTATTTTTAATTTTAATATTATTAAAAATTATTTTTTTTTAAAAATTTAAATTAAAATAAAATTTTCATATTAAATAAAATTATTTATAATAAATTATAATTTATTAACAATTTAAATTCTAAAAATTTTATATGTGTATAAATCTTAATATTAATTTTCTTTTATTATAAAAATTTATTTTAAAGCTTATCCCTTAAAATATTAATTTTTAATTAAAAAAAACTAATTAATTAGTTTTTTTTTAATTAAAAATAAAATTAAATTTTTTTCTAAAAAAACTAGATATCTTTAAAAACGATTAACATCTCATTTCAAATTAATTATTAAAAATATTTTTTCAACAATAACTTTTTTAATTAATTATCTCTTTTAAATTCGAGAATATTTTAAATATAAATTTTAATTAATAAACTCTGATACACAAGATACAATAAACTAAATTTACTTTTTATCAAATTCATTTTCACCTATTTCACAATTCTTTCTCAATACTATTTTACTATAAATTTTTAAATTTTTTCTCTTAAAAATACTTAAACCCCCATTTAATATTTTTAATTAAAATTATTTTTATTAATTTTCCCAATTATTAATTCACCCCTTTCAAATTAATTGGATTCCAATATCATTTCAATGTAAATGAAATACTTATTCAAGCTCTAATTTGATCTTTCTAGAAACACTTTCCAGTACCTCTACTTTGTTACGACTTATTTCAATTTATTTATGAAAGCGACGGGCAATATGTACATATTTTAATTTTAAATCATTTTATTATATTAAATAAAATTACATTTAAATCCACTTTCAATTATTTTTTTTTTACAAAATAATATTCATTTAAATAAATTTATTGTAATCCATTATATTCTTAATTATAATCTGCATCTTGATCTGATTTAATTTTCTATTTTAAATTTTAAATATTATTTATTATTAAAAAATATTTTTTTAACAACGATATACAAAATAAACAAATTAAGTAAATTTAATCGTGGATTATCAATTATTAAACAGATTCCTCTAAATGAACTAAAATACCGCCAAATTATTTAAATTTCAATAAATAATTATTTACTACTTTAGTATTTTAATTTAAATTTTAATAATAGGGTATCTAATCCTAGTTTTTTATTAAATTTATTAATAACATAATTTAAACATAAAATTTTTTTAAATTAAAATTTCACCTAATAATTTAAAATTTAATTTATTTTTTATTTTGTATTATTTAATAACTAATAAAATTTAATTTAAATTTTGTTTAACCGCAACTGCTGGCACAAAATTAGTTTTTAATTTAAATATTACTAAATCTTAATTTCTTAAATATTTAATATTAATTACTATAAATTTAATTTTTATATTATTAAAATATAAAAAAATTAACACTAAAATTTATATGTAAAATAAATTTATAATAAAATTTATAAACTATAAAAATTTATTTATATGTAAAATAAATAACATAGAATTTTTTTTTTTTTTTTTATATTAAAATATTTATTATAAATTATTAAATTTTAAATATTTACTTTTCTTTTTTTCCCTAATATTAATTTGAAAATTAACAGTTATATTGATTTAAGTAATATTCATTTAAATAAAAATATATTAATATTATTATTAATTAATAGGTAAATTTAATTAATTATTAATAATATTAATATATTAAATTATTTAATATATATATATATATATATATATATTAAACCATTTCTAATAAATTTTATATATAAATAATA